TTATTTTGTAGGATGGAGTCAAAACTTATCCTAAGTTCCCCAAATTAGACCAACGGAATTCTGTTTGCTATATTTTATATTAAATATATATATTAAAAAAAGGTGCTTCTGAATTAATCTCATCTTTTAATTTTAGGAATTTTGTTGATCAATAACTTAACTTAATCCTTGAATAAAAACTTTTTGTAACAACATCATATAGGTATTTCACCCTATTATTTTCAATTACGAAAAAGAATTCGACGTTCCATTAATTTATGAATAGCTCTCTCTTTCTAACTAACGAAAAGATATAGCAAAAAGATCTCTTTTTTTTATTTTATTGTATTTTATTTCGTTCCTATTCTCCTTTCTCATAAAAGGGATTTTAATCAAAATAAAAGATTACTTCGTTCTTGATAGTTATTTACTTAATCGGTGGGTAGGAGCATACTCTAGGTCAGAATCGTGGGTAGTACTTCTTGATCATTTCTACTAACTTAAAGTCCCAATTCGAATTCCGTTTATGTACAGAAATATCCTCTTGAATAATTTAGAGAATATCCATTACAAATCCTTTGTGTATTTTGGTCTTTCTAACCAGCCACTCAATTTTGTTCAACCGCCCGTTTAAACCCGCTTCAAGTGATGATAACTAAGTAACCAATCCTGGGGTAAACGGCCTCTACTGCTTATATTTTATATTTAATTAATTCTTGTACATAGGAAATGAGACTGGATCTTTTTACTGCAAATTTGTAAGCCGTTTTCTTTCACTCATATAACTATCTGCTTTAGTTCATCAACCCAAATGATGACTAAAAAAGATGAAAAATTTTTATTTAACTTGAAAGAAAAGAACTATTGTATTTCACCTAATTAGACGTCACCGAATCACACGTAGAGATATTGATAATACACATAAAGTTAATGGTATTTCATAACTAATTGATTGAGCAGCGGCGCGTAGACCACCTAAAAAGGAATATTTATTATTTGATCCATATCCCGACATAAGAAGTCCAACAGGAGCAATGCTTGAAATAGCGATCCATAAAAAAACACCAATACCAAGATCGGCTAGAATAAGGTGGTATCCAAAAGGAATTACTGAATAACTTAGTAAAATCGATATGACTGCGACGGATGGTCCGATACTAAATAAACGACCATCTCCTCTGGATGGAAGAAGGTTCTCTTTGAAAAGCAGTTTTGTACCATCTGCTAGAGCTTGGAGAATTCCTAAGGGACCGGCGTATTCAGGTCCAATACGTTGTTGTATCCCTGCGGATATTTCTCTTTCTAACCAAACAATTACGAGTACACCTATTGTGATTCCTAATACAAGAGTCAAAATCGGGACAAGTATCCATATAATCCCATAGACCTCTTTTAAGGATTCTAATCTGGAAAAAGAATTGATAGCTTGTATTTCGGTTGTAGCAATTATCATTTTTAACGATCAACTTCTCCCATAATGATATCTATGCTACCTAATATCGTCATAATATCAGCCAATTTCATTCTTTTAACTAACTGAGGAAGAATTTGCAAATTGATAAAACCCGGCGGGCGGATTTTCCATCTCCAAGGAAAAACACTCTGATCTCCTATCAGAAAAACTCCCAATTCCCCTTTTGGAGCTTCAACTCTCACATAAAGTTCTTGTTTCGCCAATTCAAAGGTTGGAGAAGGTTTTTTACTAATAAATCGATATTCAAAATCATTCCATTCGGAATCTTTTACTCTACCAAAACGTCGTATTTCTAAATTCTCGTAGGGACCTCCTGGAATTCCTTCCAAGGCCTGTTGTATAATTTTTATGGATTCTGTCATTTCACCGATTCGTACTAAATAACGAGCTAATGAATCCCCTTCTTTTTGCCATTGAATTTCCCAATCAAATTCATCGTAACACTCATAATGATCAACTTTACGAAGATCCCATTGGATTCCGGAAGCCCGTAGCATTGGGCCCGATAACCCCCAATTTAGTGCTTCTTCCCCACGAATAATACCCACGCCTTCAACTCGTTCTAAAAAAATAGGATTCCGTGTAATAAGCTTTTTATATTCAGCAACCCCCGTTAAAAAGTAATCACAAAAATCCAAACATTTATCTATCCAGCCATAAGGTAGATCGGCAGCTACTCCTCCGATACGAAAATAATTATGCATCATTCGCATACCAGTAGCAGCTTCGAATAGGTCATATATCAATTCCCTTTCTCGAAAAATATAGAAGAAGGGGGTCTGTGCACCAATATCTGCCATAAAAGGGCCAAGCCATAACAAATGGGAAGCTATACGACTCAACTCCAACATAATGACTCTGATATAGCTAGCTCTTTTAGGTACTTGAATATTTCCTAATTGTTCGGGCCCATTTACAGTTATTGCTTCTGTGAACATAGTAGCTAAATAATCCCAACGCGTTACATAGGGCAAATATTGTATAATGGTTCGATTTTCCGCAATTTTTTCCATCCCCCTGTGTAAATAACCTAATATAGGTTCACAGTCAATAACATCTTCACCATCTAGAGTAACGATGAGTCGAAGAACACCATGCATTGATGGGTGGTGAGGTCCCATATTGACTATCATAAGGTCTTTTCTTGTAGCTGGTACAGTCATAAGTTTTTTACCCATTCATTCTTCCATGAATTGCTGAAAGTGAAAAGAAGTTTATCCAAATAAAAAATAAAAAAAAAAAGGAAGAGTACTTAAAACGATTCTTCCAATTAACGAGTTTTTGTCTCTCGAATACTCAACTGACCGATTAATTCTTTATAACGTACTCTATTTTTTTTTGCCAAATAAGCCAACAGCCGTTGACGTTTTCCTAAAATTTTTCGCAAACCTCTCTGAGATAAATAGTCTTTTTTGTGCACTTCCAAGTGTGCAGTAAGTCTCCGTATCTTATTGGTAAAACTGAATACTTGAAATTCAACCGACCCCTTTCTTTCTTTTTCTGAAATAACCGAAATGAATGCATTTTTTACCATAAAAGATTTTTCCTCTTCCGCTTTTACAGATATGGATTTTACTGATGAGTAATAATAATGCTAGTAATTTTAATGTGTTATATACAATAATTTTATAATCTGAATTTCTTTATGAAGTCCTAATTTTATCAACTCATATTAATCCATCCAGGTTTCTATTTAATTTTATTCAGAAAAAGAAAGAAGGGGTTCATTTTTGCATGGGATAATTTAGACCTAAAATGAAGAAGATTCTGTTAATTGATTTGTAGGTCTAATTGATACCTCAGCGGTTTTAGTCTTCTTATCGTATATTAGAATGGGATGGAAGACGGGGTGTGAATTTCTTTACTTTCATATACCCCGTAGGGTATAGCATATATGCACTATCAACGACTTTTCAACCGCGGATACAGATGTATCCTTAACATACTGAAACGACTGCCGTTATTTGTATCAAACCAATGGCGATTCATACAAGCTAAATCTTCTAATCGATAATTAGGCCAAAGAAAAAATTTGAATTTAATTAATTCATTCTTATCTTTATCAAGATGGTTCCCTTTATCCAAAGATTGACTGCAGTTGTTCTCAGTACAAAATATTGGATTTTTATTCCTATTCTTTGAATTGAAAGAAATTAGAATTCTCAACTCTCTACGACGTCTATGCGATAAAATGGTTTCGGGAACAAGCAAATCAAAATCATTCTTATCAACATAGGGTTGTTCTCTATATCCTTGATTAGTTTGGTGCTTACTCTTATGAACCAACCAAATACCTAAGGTTTGATACATAATAAATTGTCCATCATTTTTTACAGACAGACGCGTGGGTTCGATAATCAAGACCCCCCTTTTGATCAATTCTGCAAGACTTAAATTATTCTGAATCAGCATTATATCCAAACTGATTTCTCTTCTTTGAATCGAGGATATAGTAATTTTTCGTGGATTTATCAGCCTAAGCAGGAGACAGTATATTTTTATATTATTGATCATTCTTTGATTCAAAGTTTCGCCCCATCTCAATTGAAAAAGTAAATAACGTTTTAGGAATAAATCTAGTTCTGCTCCTGTATTACTTTTGTATTTTTTCTTTCTTGCATAAGGATCTTCAATATCTTTTTCGCGGTTTGTTGAAGAAACAGATTCAGGATTCCCTTGTTTTTGTACATTTGATCTAAGATCTCTTTTGCTTTCGACAGAGTCTTTTTCTTTTTGATTTCGATTTTGATTCTTTATTTTTTTATTTGAAACACATTCCCCTTTTTGGTTTCTTTCGATGTTTTTCTTTTGACTAAGAGCGTTTTCATTTAGATTCAAATTAAAAAGAAGGACTTTACTTGGTATAACCCATGGTTTTATTTTATATAAATTATAGGGTAGGACAAATTCTGGGAAGAACCAAAGTCCCAGGGTTGAGATGGGACGATTTAGTATTTCTTCATTCATTCCCATCCAATCCAAAAAACCTTTTTGGGGATTTGGTAAATTGATTTGGAGCTTTTGCGGAAGCGTAAGAGAAACAAGGCCCTTTTTATCAATTTTCTCAATTTTTTGATAATTGTTAGTATCAATCTTAGTATTTTGATTACTCTTGGTATCGATTTTGATGCAGGACTCAATAGTGACTTTTTGTCTAAGATCAAAATTTAGAATTTTCCAATCAAAATACTTTCTATCGGTATTTTTTTTTATATATCTATAATTATTAATAGGGATACTCCTCCATATATCAAAAAAATTCTGTTCATGTGTGTTGGAATTATAAGAAAGATCTTCGTTCTTATTTAATTGTACTTGAAAGTTTGATTTATAAATAGACGAGTCCCTCTTATTTTCATAATTCAAATTAATAGATTTATATGATAAAAGATCATATCTAGAGTTTTTTTGAAAATTCTCTTTTTGATTCAATAAGTAATATACTTCAGAATTCCTAAAATCCTCCTTTTTTTTGGACTGAATTTTTTCATATGAATCCCACTTGGAATTTGGATTTTTATGACGTAGATTAACTCTATTTCTCCACTTTTGTGGTATTAATCCAGACCATTTAATACAAGATAAGTCGTATTGATAATGCCCCTTTAACCAGTTTTTCCATTCATTCATTTCGGAATTCGGAAGTTTCTTATGACTTAATTTCGAATGAAGGATTCCTTGTGTTTCAAAGGAATCCCTTATTTCATCCTTAAGAAAAGAAGACATTCCGTGATATTGAAAAACAGATCTTAATTTATACAAATTACTAACTTGGGTTTGTGATAATTTGTAAAATACATATGCTTGTGACAAATAGGATAAGTCACAAAAACTATGTAAATTTTTCCTATTTCTAATACTATTAATTCTACTTGATCTTTTTAGAGTTGAAATAGTTGAAATTTTTTTTTTATTTTTTGTATTAAATCTTTCTTGATTTGCTTCATTAATGCGTTTATCCGTCATTTTTTTTATCGATTCAAAAAGAAGTTGTGTATTGAGTCTGGGAATATTAATAATAGATAAAAATATATCTATGTATATTCTTTCGAGGAAAATTTTTATAAAACAATCTAATTGAGAAATTAATCGGACATTTCTTCTTTTTAATATTTGCCAAATATTTGTTGTCGATTCGAACCTTTTAGCATTATAACTTTTTTCAGTAGGACTAATATATACTCCTGCTGGGGTTATTTTTTTTTTTTCTTCTGTAATTCTTTCTATTTGATTTCGAATTTTGCTTGTTCTACCAGTCAGATCCTTCTTTTTTGTCAGGGAACTATTTGTCCAATTTTTAGATTGAAGTAGACTAAATGATTCATGAATTTTTTGATTGCTGATTCTGGAATCTTTTTCGTTTTTAATTTCATTTGATTCAGATACTTTTCTTAAGCTAAATAAAAGAATTGGGTTGAATTTAGAAAGTCCTTTTATTATTCTTTTTAGAAATAAAAAACTTTCGATAATGCATTTTTTTGTTTCTTTTGAAACCCATTTTGTTTTTCCTTTTAAAACCCTTAGAGCTAATAAATACGTCCTTTTAAATTTTCCAATTTTTTTTTCTAGTTGCTTAAAAACGGGCTCAAAAAAGGAATATCGTTTTCTGGGAGAACCAAAAGGAAGTTCAGTTTCCATTCCCCAAACTGTTAAAAAACAAGAATCATCTTTTTGTTTTTTCTTTTTCATTAGATTTGTATCAGAGGATCGTAGTTTATATTTGTGCCAAGGTTTCAGGTAGAAAGGAAATAGGATTTTTATCTGAATACCATCTGTCAACCAATTTTTCGGAAATTCCGTTTCGGATAATTGGACACCATTATAGGTACATTTAACATGCATTTCTCGATTCCATTCCTGTATATCCTCCTTCCATTCAGGAAATTGAAATAATAGTATACGTCCAATATTTTTGGCTATTATCAATGAAGGCAATACAATATATTTTCTAAGAATAGATTGAGTTATTAACATAGATCCCCTTATTATTTGTGCAAACGGAATGGTATCCCATGCCTCTGCTATCTCTATCCGCGTTTGCTCCTTTCTTATACTCTCCTCTTTTTTCTCTTCTTTTTTTGTTTCTTCGTCTATATACTCCACAATTTTTGATTCTACTCCCTTGCCTGTCCAATTTGTAAAAATCACTTTAACAATTTCGGATATATCAAACGAGAGGCGGCGGGGTCTTTTGATTCTATCCAAAAAAAGGGGAGAGTGCGCGTTTGCTTGAAACAGTTCCCAAATTAAAATTTTACGCCTTTGGGCGCGCATAGAACCTTTAATTATTCCTCGCCGAAAGTCCGATTGTTGTGAATAGCGTAGCAAAGACACTTCGTTCGTATGATTTGTACCGGTATTAGAGTCAGTATTCTCGTTGTTGGCAGTAAAAATCACTACAGGTTTGGCTTTTCTTGAGCGAATTTGATGTTCGACTGGTATGTCTTCTTGATATTCTCCCGATTGTTGTTCTAAATCGGTGATTAATTTGTATGACCATCGAGGGACTTTTTTACTGATTTCTTTTATTCCAATAGGTTCTTTACTAGATTCCTTTGGAATTTTTTGACCATTAGTATGGGTTTTAATGACATTCAATAAAAATTTGAAAAATCTTTCCTTTTTTTTATTCAATTTTAGTTGTCTATCAAATTGGCCAGTTAAAGTTAAAAAATTCTCCAGTTCCATTAAAAATTGTTTTTTATCAAATGCATCTGTTTTCCGCTCAAATTCTTGATTCGGGGAAAGGATAGCGTAAATCCGATTTATATCAAAGGTTTCTCTTAAATTTTCTATCGACGCTTTATAAGGCGAAACTCCTTTTGGCATTGTTAAACGATAGGTCCCAGTTAAGAAAGGGTCATAGGCTTTAGGAAAATATTCGTTTTTACTATCATCATTACACAATCGAGTTCTTGTTTCAAGTATATCTAGAAAAAGTGATTTCTTGTCTAGAGCTTCAATTCTATTTCTAAATTCCTTGCTCGTCTTATTCCACTTTCTGTCGTTGGAATAAATCCAATGGTTGTCAAATTCATTATCATTAG